AATGAATAATTCATAAAAAGAAATCCTTCTGTGGTATTCCATATATTTGGTAGTTCCTTACCGTGTTAATTACCAATTATTGGGAATTGAGATTCCTAAGCAATACGAATTAATAGTAATATTTCGGGATAGATATTACCTCCCCTTTTCCCTTTTCAAATAAATTAAATTGAAATGATTGAAGTTTTTCTATTTGGAATTGTCTTAGGTCTAATTCCTATTACTTTGGCTGGATTATTCGTAACCGCATATTTACAATACAGGCGTGGTGATCAGTTGGACCTTTGATTAATATTAATTCACATCTCTTTTTTTAACTGACCTCCTCCTTTCTTTAATTTAATTTTTGGGGGGGTCAAAGGTCAAATTCAGATTGCTGTATTTCAGTTCAGTGGAATTTTCGATCTAACAAGACAAGAGCAGAATCACGCTCTGTAGGATTTGAACCTACGACATTGGGTTTTGGAGACCCACGTTCTACCGAACTGAACTAAGAGCGCTTTCTTACCACAACGGAAAAGACTGTAAAGAAGGGGATTCTTTTTTTTATATAGTATAGAACCCCCAAAAAAATTTCAACCCAAATAAATACTTCTTGCATATGTATACTATCATAAAATTGAAAATTATGTATTATGTATGTCCAAATTGAATCGCTCTAAAATGTATCTCTGGTTACTGCTTCGAGGAGCAATAATAGGTAGGGATGACAGGATTTGAACCCGTGACATTTTGTACCCAAAACAAACGCGCTACCAAGCTGCGCTACATCCCTTTCAACTGGTCTACAGTATCATTGTAGAAAATCCCCGTCTTGTTTTCCACATCCTTATTTTATTTCCATTTCCTTCCTTTCTATGCAAAATGTATCTTGCCATTTCTTCCTCTTGGTCTCATATCATATAACATATAATAATAAATTAATATTTTTCTCGGGAATTCTCAGGCGCAAAGGGACCCGTTTTTTTGCTTTAAGAAAAAGAAAATCTTCTCTACCGAATCATTGCACATGTCAAGTTGAATTTTTGATTCCACACACAAATACAGGTGGTCTTTAACTACATATACATCTCTTACCATAATGTATTACAATATGGAATATAAAAAAAAGAAGGAGGATTCTCAATGCGAGATTTTAAAACATATCTTTCCGTGGCACCGGTACTAAGTACTCTCTGGTTCGGGTCTTTAGCAGGTTTATTGATAGAAATCAATCGTTTCTTCCCAGATGCGTTGACATTTCCTTTTTTTTCATTCTAGTTATTGATATGGAAAGGGGTGAAGAAGATTAGAGATAGAGTCAAATATTTGTGACTAATCTCTCTTTCCCGTCTTTTTTTTCGAATTAGATAGATTGAATACGGGGGTAAAGAGAAAGAAAAAAGTGGATTCAACCTCAGTTAAATTCGGGTTAAGGCTCAAATTAAATTAAGAATCAAATTAATAATAGAGTTAAAAGAAAACAAAAGGGAAATGTGACTAGAATAAGAGTATCATGCAATACAAGATACTTAAATGTGTACTGCGATTAGAAATCGCTTTCGAAATTGTTGTATTACTTATTATTTACTATATTAATTGCAACAAAATTTCATAATTTGATTTTGAGTTGTTAGCCACTTCTATTTTTTCGTCCCTTTTCCTTTCTTCTTATTTGCGTCGGATCGGAAAATAGAAACGTTGGGTGAATCAAAAACCCAAAGGAGGTTCATGGCAAAGGGTAAAGACGTTCGAGTAAGGGTTATTTTGGAATGTACCGGTTGTGTTCGAAACGGTGTTAATAAGGAATCAACGGGTATTTCCAGATATATTACTCAAAAGAATCGACACAATACACCTAGTCGATTGGAATTGAGAAAATTCTGTCCGTATTGTTTCAAACATACAATTCATGGGGAGATAAAGAAATAGATATAGATCGAACCTAGTGCTTGGGTGTCACCCTTTCAAGGAACATGAAAAAAATTCAAGGAACATGAAAAAAATTTAGATATATATTTCTATTATTTCATATATTGAAATAAAAACAACTAAATAAATATAGACAAACCCAATCCTATGAATTTCTTCTATAATTTTTTTTGATTTGATCGAAATAGTATTTTAGGGATAAGGAATAAACAAATTATGGATAAATCCAAGCGACTCTTTCTTAAATCCAAGCGATCTTTTCGTAGGCGTTTGCCCCCGATCCAATCGGGGGATCGAATTGATTATAGAAACATGAGTTTAATTAGTCGATTTATTAGTGAACAAGGAAAAATATTATCTAGACGGGTGAATAGATTAACCTTAAAAGAACAACGATTAATTACTATTGCTATAAAACAAGCTCGTATTTTATCTTCGTTACCTTTTCTTAATAATGAGAAACAATTTGAAAGAAGGGAGTCAACCACCAGAACTCCTGGTTTTAGGAACAGAAAAAAATAGGCTTACTTTTCAATTGAATCAAAATTCTAATCCGAACTCAAAAACAGATGGACGTTTTGTTCAAAAAATCCGAGAATCATTCGTGTCGTAAGAAAAAAAAGAATCGGGTAAGAGGAATAAATTTTTTTATCGGGCGTGTTCGCTCATTTTGACGACTTTATCATATTATCAGATTTTATCATACTAATTTCTACTCTACCTTCCCGGAGTTCATTCTCCAGAGAATTCCATTTCAAAAAGTTTGGCGGATTCCTTCCAATCCCCTTATTTTATGATCTCGTTGGAAATCATATAAAGACAATTCCTATTTGATATAGCTATTTGTGCAAGGATTTTACGATTAAGAAGCAACTGCCCCTTATACAGATTGTGTATTAATCTACTATAAATATAGGATGCCCCCGCCCCGCGAATTACTGCATTTATTCGAGTGATCCACAAACGACGAAAATCCCTTTTTTTCCTATCTCTATCACGATGCGCCGAAACCAAAGCTCTTATTTTCTGTTGAATAATTGTTCGAGTAAGTCTTGAATGAGCCCCGCGAAAACTGGATGCAAATAAACGCATTTTTGTTCTACGTCTCCGAGCTATATATCCTCGTCTAATTCTGGTCATTGAGTAAATGAAACTTTAATGAATAACTAATTGATTTCCTTTCTTTCAGTTATTCTTTTCCCCCTTCCTAGTCTATTAATAACAAAACGGATTCTTCCAATTTATAAAATAAAAATTCCAATGGCTTTTGCTACTATAACCTTCCCTACCACGCTTTTTTCCTTTTTTCTAGGCATTGGAAAAATAAAAATAGAAATAGCTAAAGAAATTGTGGGTTCCATCGTCTCTATGGTTACTTCTTAAACGGTGAGGTCTTCTCTATACACCGGAGCCCTTTCCTTCATTTTATTGGTAACTTGTACAGTTACCACTCTTTGGCTCTACCCATGAATTTTCCAGTAATGGGTCTTTCATAATGAGATCTACCTTATACAGTAACGGTATTTAATTATGAAGATTGGTTGGGTAGCTGACCTTGTGAGTCCGTTCTTCTAAACATAATATTTCTACTTTTTTAAATAGGATTTCCCCCGCTTAATGGGTAACTATTTGTTACCAATGGGGAATTCTTTCTCATCTTAAATTGAAAATTCAGGTGATTTAATTTGCACCAATTGAAACCATAAATTTCATACACAATAGAAAGATATGATAGATCCATCTTTTTTAGATAGTGAATGGAGTTCTTCCATTCTATCCGATTCACCGGTACTGATCATTGATACTGGAAAAATTGTTTTTTCTTTTGTTTTGTCTCAGTCCATGATTTAAACGAGTCGCACATACACCCTCGTACATGTTCCTCGACGCTGAGGGCATCCCCCAAGAGCGGGGGATTTCGTGACGTTTCTGATTGGCTGTCTTGGGTTTCTAATAAGTTGTTTAATAGTTGGCATGCTGAATTATACATTATGGGCTGGTTTAGATTGATCCTAACCGGATGATTATGGATTTATTCGATTTCAATATATTAATAGAATATTAAACCCTTAATTAAGTAATTAAGAAGTAAGAAGATAAAATCTTAAATCGTATATTTGCACGAAGCTATTTTTTATCCAACCGCTACAAAATCAACAATTCCATGAGCTTGGGCTTCTGTTGCTGACATAAAAGTATCCCTTTCCATGTCTTCGGATACAGCCCATAAGGGCTTGCCTGTTCTTTGTACATAAACCCTTGTAAGGATTTCGCGCAGTTTCAGTAGTTCTTCCGCTTCCAGGATAAGTTCGGACGTTTGTGCCTCATAAAAACCGGCAGCAGGTTGATGGATCATTACCCTGATCATATAATATAACACAATCAAAGGTTCCTGTATCTCGCACGAGGAGGCAAGGCGAAGAGATAAAGAATAAAATAAGAAAAAGATAGAATTGAACAACCGTACGGGCATTTTTTTCACATTGCATACGGCTCCACAATGGAATTTTTTTACCTTTCATCGAAGAAAGAGAAAATGTGGGATCTATTATACCCAGATCGGAAAATGATCCAATTACCACCCTTCTTTTTTTTTTCGGAGGAGTTCAAAAATACTATGATGGCCCCGTTGCTTTAATATATTTATTTCGTCTGTGATTCAGCAATCCCAAAGTTTCTTTTTTTTTTTTTTTTCGTACCCTTTCATAACATAAATGTTGTTAATAACCTGCCGGTGTGAAAAAAGTTTGTGACGCTGAAATCGACCTACGATAGGTAAGATAAAATCGGAAATACCCTTCCTTTATCTCATACTACTCTTTCGATACATAATCTAATATTTTGAAAAACAATAAAAAATTTGCATATCGAATTCGAAGTGCCATGCTAATATTACTTAATATTAATAATTCATATGGCGAAGGCATAGTCTTCTTTTTTCTCTTAAATAAAAAACCCATTGGCGCCAAGCGTGAGGGAATGCTAGACGTTTGGTAATTGCTCCTCCGACCAGGATAAAAGACCCCATTGAGGCGGCTAATCCCATGCATATTGTCTGTATATCTGGTCGCACAAATTGCATAGTATCATAAATGGCTATTCCAGGTATTACCCATCCGCCGGGAGAGTTTATAAGCAAATACAGATCCTTGGTCTCACTCTCCGAACTGAGATATACAAAAAGACCAATAAGTTGATTCGAAACATTGCTATCAATCGCTTGGCCTAAAAAAATTAATCTTTCTCGATAAAGTCGGTTGATTCGGATAAAATTGTATCCCTTAGGAGCCGTACGGGCACCTTTTGATGCATACGGTTCAACAAAACTAAAACTTGCGAAAAAAAATCAATGTGTAGCTTCCAGCTTCCAGCCCTCTTTCTTTTTTTATAGCGGACTCCTTTTAATGAAGGAAGGGGCTTCTCTTTCATTTTTGAAGAACGATGCGTTTGGCCGGTTTTCCTATAATATTAGAATATAAAAAACGGTTTTATCGCACTAACTTTTCATTGATGTATTTTTTCATCGAGATCCAATCCAAAAATCACGATGCCATTTTCTTGTTCCTGAATGGGCTTCTTCCATTTTTTTAGGTTTATGCTCTACTCCGAGTAAGGATCCGCCCGATTTTGATTTGCACATATAGGACAAATGAACCCAATACCACGTCTTTGTTTTTTTTTTTTTTCATTTTTTCTCAATTTTGCAATTCATTTCTTTTATGTCTTCCGCCAAATATTCGACGTATCCATTATATTTATTATTCGATTGATTAACTGTTTGGGATCAGTGCTATTTAATAATTTCTTTCTAAATAGAGTTGTTTATGATATCTATAAGTCCTAATAATAGATATATTACCAATTGGGTTTTTCTAAACGGAGCCTGGATACTTAATTTTATTGGTCCAGCCAAGTCGACCATAAATTATTTGAATTGCTAATATTAATCTGGATACCTCTTCACAAAACGGATCTAATTGCATTTCATTGCACTTCACGTTACAAATTTTTGATGATTCAATCGCTTTTTGGGGGGGCGAAAGAGAGGATATCTCGATCGGGGGAGAGAATGGGGAAATCCCATATGACCCAATATATCTGACAGGGCGCACTATATGTCAATCCAAGTTGGATTTCGCTCTCCGGGAGTTCGAAAAGGAACTTTTGGAACACCAATAGGCATAAACTGAAAGAAAAAAGAATTAAGTACTCTATTTCACTTTGATGTGGAAACGTAATAATGGTTTTATTATTTTAATAATATTAGCTTTATCGTCATATTTTCTACATAGATAGAATAAGTTCATAAAATAAAGGAAAACAAAGAAAGTTTTTACGAATAGGTACTTTGAATGATGACTAAATATGGATGCATGCGCTCTTCGAAAAGGGAATAAACCCCCATTGCGTATTGGTACTTATCGAGTATAGAATAGATCTGCTTCTCTTTTTTCCTATGAACAAAATTGTTCCATTTTTACTAAAAGAATAGAACAAATAGTAACCCTTTTTCCGAGATAATCCACTGAAAAAAAAGGGGGGGTCCATAGCATAGTTTTTTCAATGCAATAAAGTTACATAGTGTCTATTTTTTGTTGATAAAGGGGTATTACCATGGGTTTGCCTTGGTATCGTGTTCATACTGTCGTATTGAATGATCCCGGTCGTTTGCTTTCTGTTCATATAATGCATACAGCTCTGGTTGCTGGTTGGGCCGGTTCAATGGCTCTATATGAATTAGCAGTTTTTGATCCCTCCGACCCGGTTCTCGATCCAATGTGGAGACAAGGTATGTTCGTTATACCCTTCATGACTCGTTTAGGAATAACCAATTCATGGGGCGGTTGGAGTATTACAGGAGGGACGATAACGAATCCGGGGGTTTGGAGTTACGAAGGTGTAGCCGGGGCGCATATTGTGTTCTCTGGCTTGTGCTTCTTGGCAGCTATCTGGCATTGGGTGTATTGGGATCTAGAAATATTTGGTGATGAACGCACAGGAAAACCTTCTTTGGATTTGCCTAAGATCTTTGGAATTCATTTATTTCTCTCAGGAGTGGCTTGCTTTGGCTTTGGCGCATTTCATGTAACAGGATTGTATGGTCCTGGAATATGGGTGTCCGACCCATATGGACTAACTGGAAAGGTACAATCTGTAAATCCCGCGTGGGGTGTGGAAGGTTTTGATCCCTTTGTTCCAGGAGGAATAGCCTCTCATCATATTGCAGCAGGGACATTGGGCATATTAGCAGGCTTATTCCATCTTAGTGTCCGCCCGCCCCAACGTCTATATAAAGGATTACGTATGGGCAATATTGAAACCGTTCTTTCCAGCAGTATCGCTGCTGTCTTTTTTGCAGCTTTTGTTGTTGCTGGAACTATGTGGTATGGTTCAGCAACTACTCCTATCGAATTATTTGGTCCCACCCGTTATCAATGGGATCAGGGATACTTTCAGCAAGAAATATATCGAAGAGTTAGCGCTGGACTAGCCGAAAATCAAAGTTTATCCGAGGCTTGGTCTAAAATTCCTGAAAAATTAACTTTTTATGATTACATCGGAAATAATCCAGCGAAAGGGGGATTATTCAGAGCGGGTTCAATGGATAACGGAGATGGAATAGCTGTCGGGTGGTTAGGACATCCTATCTTTAGAGATAAAGAAGGGCGTGAACTTTTTGTACGTCGCATGCCTACTTTTTTTGAAACATTTCCAGTTGTTTTGGTAGACGGAGATGGAATTGTTAGAGCCGATGTTCCCTTTAGAAGGGCAGAATCGAAGTATAGTGTCGAACAAGTAGGCGTAACCGTTGAGTTCTATGGTGGCGAACTGAACGGAGTGAGTTATAGTGATCCTGCGACTGTGAAAAAATATGCTAGACGTGCCCAATTGGGTGAAATTTTTGAATTAGATCGTGCTACTTTGAAATCCGATGGTGTTTTTCGTAGCAGTCCAAGAGGTTGGTTTACTTTTGGACATGCTTCCTTTGCTCTGCTCTTCTTCTTCGGGCACATTTGGCATGGTGCTAGAACCTTATTCAGAGATGTTTTTGCTGGTATTGACCCAGATTTGGATGCTCAAGTGGAATTTGGAGCATTCCAAAAACTTGGAGATCCAACTACAAGAAGACAAGTAGTCTGATGCAGCATTGCTCTGTTATTTTTCGCTTCTCACTTCTATTTTCTCTTTGTGATTTTACATAGGATACTGAAAAAGTCTGGATTTAAATCTCCGCCCTTTCGCCTTTTCTTTGATTTTTTTTCTTTAATCGGGGAGATGATCCCCAATAAACAGGTATGGAAGCTATAATTGTAAACCGCGATCAAATTTATGGAAGCATTGGTTTATACATTCCTCTTAGTCTCGACTCTAGGGATCATTTTTTTCGCTATCTTTTTTCGCGAACCACCTAAAGTTCCAACTAAAAAATGAAATGATTTTTCATTATCTGAATTGAAGTAATGAGCCTCCCAACATTGGGAGGCTCGTTACTTCAACTAGTCCCCGTGCTCTTCGAACGGGTCTCTTAGTTGTTGAGAGGGTTGCCCAAAAGCAGTATATAAGGCGTACCCAGTAAAACTTACAAGTAATCCAGATATAGAGATGGCGACTAGGGTTGCTGTTTCCATTATTATATAATTTCAAGACCACAATGGATCTATGATAAGATTGTTTATTTACAACGGAATGGTATACAAAGTCAACAGATCTCAATGAATACAAAATAGGATTTATGGCTGCACAAACTGTTGAGGGTAGTTCTAGATCTGGTCCAAGACGGACGTCTGTAGGGGCTTTATTGAAACCATTGAATTCGGAATATGGTAAAGTAGCTCCTGGATGGGGAACTACTCCTTTGATGGGTGTCGCAATGGCTCTATTTGCGGTATTCCTATCTATTATTTTGGAGATTTATAATTCTTCCGTTTTACTGGACGGAATTTCACTGAATTAGATTTATAAGAACCCTAGCTTTTAAATAAAAATACAAAAAACGATGCATTTAGGCCTCGGCTTTTTATTTTATCTTATTCTTTTTTGGTAGTTCGACCGCGAAATTTTTGTGTTTCTGTATTTCCGGAATATGAGTGTGTGACTTGTTATAATTGATCCTATTGAGAGTACAGAGAGTGGGTCTGTCGTCTTGATAGAGATGGTTTTACCCCGTCGGATATTCATTCTAGTATCTGGAGCACGGAATATATGAAATATATCATGAAGTATTTGAACTATGATTCATACTTAATATTCAGACCTCGTGGCCGGATTCCTCAAATTTTTCCAAAGAAAAAAGTTTTCAATTGAAAGAGTTTTCTTCTTTCAAATTCCCGGTTCTGCTTTGATTTTGCTCAAAGAACAAACTTTTCTTTCTAGTTTTAGTCATTCTATCGATTCTACTCGTTGAATAAATGATGATCCAACGGTTCTTACTCAGGGAATCCTTGACTTAGCTTGAAGGTTTTATTGAATCATCGTGGTTCTAGTATGAATTTAAGGTTTCAATTGATTCCTAGGGTCTTAACAAGAAAATTCCTATCAATAATAAAGAAAACAAAAGTAAAGCTACATTACATACAAATTAAAATAACAGATGAAAGAAAAAAAATAGGGAAATAGAAGATTCAAGAGGCCTGGAACGATCAACAGAAAGACAAGTGAGCCTACTTGATTTTTTGACATTCTAATTATAACAAAAAAAAGGAGCTTTCATATTTTTTTCATATTTTTAGCGAAAATTGAATCAAAAGATTAAGAAGTTTCCAATTTTCTATTCCATACCTATTTTAACCTGTTTTTGGTTTTTTTTGTTTGAGCTGTACGAGATGAAATTCTCATATACGGTTCTCAGAGGGGGAGTCCCCTTGGTTTACCTATCTCAATAAAGTCTACGATTGGTTCGAAGAGCGTCTCGAGATTCAGGCGATTGCAGATGATATAACTAGTAAATACGTTCCTCCTCATGTCAACATATTTTATTGTCTAGGAGGAATTACGCTTACTTGTTTTTTAGTACAAGTCGCTACAGGGTTTGCTATGACTTTTTACTACCGTCCGACCGTTACGGAGGCTTTTGCTTCTGTTCAATACA